GGATGGTTTTTTTATTTTGACACCTAAAAAATGAAAAAATCAATTCTTAAAAAAAAAATTGCAAGAATTGCTTTATAATAAGCAGTCTTATCAATATCAAAAATTAGTTTAAGTATTGTGTGGGTACCTAAAGGTACCTGCTCAACGTAGGTGCAGGGGGTAGAAAGGCTGATCCAAATTTATTGTTGCAGCTATACATTCAATGTAGAAGAATTTGAATTTGAGAATCAAAAGTTTATAATATAAGACTTCTTGGCTTTTTCAGTTTTTTGGAATGAATACATCATTCAATTTGGCAGACAGAACAGAATAGTAAAGATTTCATCGAAAACTTACAGCAGCTTGCCAAACAAACGCTAATAGAAAAAAGAGTACAGGTATGACAGGCATAACATCCACGATTGGGTTGAAAATGGCATAAGCTTCGGGTAATTTAGCTAAGAAAAAACTAGTCGGATAAAGACCAGAATTAAAACAGATAGAGGTTAAACTAAGTATATTAGGCATAACAAGCATTTCGTTCTTGTAGAGTAGATAATTGGATTTTGATTGAGTTATTTTTCTAAGGGAAAAAGGAAAAGAAAAGGTGGATTCAAAATCCTTTTTTCTTCGGACTTTCCCAAACACAAAATACCTCCTTGTATTCGCATTCTCAAATGAGAATGGAAGAAATTCGACTTTCATATAATATCTTAATAGAATTTCATGTAATGATCAATGCATTTTTTGGATTCTATATTATCCGCATGTTTAGAATCCTAGCAAGAAAATATCCCTTATTTTTTAGGTAATTGAAGTGGGATTGACGAATAATATATAATAAAAATACTGTTTATTAGTGTCGCATAAAAGAAATGGGGCGTGGCCAAGTGGTAAGGCAGCGGGTTTTGGTCCCGTTATTCGGAGGTTCGAATCCTTCCGTCCCAGATTTTTTTTCATGAAACGAAAGATAGAATCGTATTGTGCCCTGCACGACACAAAAGCTTACTAAAGAGAATAATTAGTTCTTATGAACTCTTAGATTAGATGTATTTCTAAGGATTCTTTTTCTTTCTCAGAAAACAAAATCAAGTGTCAAGTCCAGTCAAATTGAATATTTTTATTCATTAAAAATTTTGGTCTGTCAGGCACATTCAGGATATGCTCCTGCTACACTCATATGTGTATGTGTTTTGAATATGTGTTTTGAAATTCGAACTTTTTAGATAAACTTTATGCTCTATATCCATGAAGTGGGAATTCTTATAGGATACATTTATTTGACACCTAATGTGAAGAAAAGGGGGTTTCCATTCTACGGATAGAGACTAGATTTTTCTATTTTAGGCATTATCTGATTTGCAAATATCCATTTCCAAATCAATGGAATGTGAGGATTAGAGATAAATTCATATATTCTGTCTACTCGACTTTAGAATTGATTAAAAAACAAAAATTTATGAGGGAAAACACTGTATAAAAAATCAGACCTATCCCTTTATGATACAGATAGATTTTTGTTTTGTTGTTTTATTAGTAAAAAAGAGGGGCTCTTCTTTGGTTAAGCGAAAACGATCTCGATTTGTGATTCTTTAAATATCCAGAATGATCCATTCTGGGAAGGATAAGGTAAGAACTGTTCGTTGGATAGAATAGAATGGATTCCAAAAAAATCATACTTTTCTTATTTTGAATTTTGAGTTCTTTCTGTTACCTAAAAGAAAGTATGATAGAATATGGGTTTAAATAAATTGGCTCCTTGCAGAGTCTTCCCCGATAAATACTTATTTCTTTTATCCATATTTCTCCATAGATAGCAAGTTTGAATTAGTATACAAAACCAATGACTATTCATGATTCCATCCCTATTGGATCAATTCTCGACACCACTTTGCAATGAAATTAGAGGAATGTTATGGTAAAACTTCGTTTAAAACGATGTGGTAGAAAGCAACGTGCGACTTGAAGGAGATGATCGATTGTGGATTTTGCTATCCACCATTTTCCATAGTAATGAAAATGCTCTTGGCTCGACATAGTCTGTTCTATTTGTCCCGAACCGAATTTGCGCTGGGTTGTTTGTAAGTAAATAGTACACGATGGAGCTCGAGAAGACAGAATAGAATTGATTTTTTATCAAGGGAAAGAATCTAGGGTTAGTGAAAACTAATAAATTAGGCCAACTTTGTCAGTCTATCCTTAATATAGAAATTAAATTGAAAGGTTAAAATAAGAAAAAGTCTAATTTTGGAAGATTGAAAAACTTTTTTTTCGATTAAAAGTCTATCAGAATCAATCGTTCATATTTGATTTCTCTAGAAGAGGAAAATGCTTTATTGAAGGAAATAAGAAAAAAAGAAAGGGTATGTTGCTACTCTTTTGAAAGAAAAAAGAATAGGAATTCCCGAAGTAATGTCTAAACCCAAGGATTTCACAAATCAAAGATAAAGGATTCCGGAACAAGTAAACATGATTTTCAAACATCTCAACAATAGAATTAGATCAGAATAAGGAATAAAAGTCAATTTGTTCGAGATGAAATAAAGAAAAGAGTTTAGAGACGACTCAAAAACTTTTGAAGGATTTCTCTTTTGAATTCTGTCAGTCAAAATTAGCCAACTTGAGTCATGAGTATAAATGAAATTTGTTTTTTCTTCTATAAGTAAATTAAGCCAAGTTATAGTCTAATTACTTGTATTATAGATAGAAATTCGAATCATTTTCTCGAGCCGTATGAGGAGAAAACCTCCTATACGTTTCTAGGGGGGGCATTGTTTATCTACATCTATCCCAATAAGCTGTCTATCGAATCGTTGCAATTGATGTTCGATCTCGAAGAGAAGGAAGAGATCTTCAAAAAGTTGGTTTTTATGATCCGATAAAGAATCAAACTTGTTTAAATGTTCCAGCTATTATCTATTTCCTTGAAAAAGGTGCTCAACCTACAAGAACAGTTTATGATATTTTAAGGAAAGCAGAATTCTTTAAAGATAAAGAAAGAACTTTGAGTTAATTGAAGAACTAAATAAATAAAAAATAAAAAAGTGGGGGAGGGTCATTAATATCCCTTAATTATTTAGACACAATTTGCCTCTTTTTTAGTCCTATTTTTTCGCTGCATTTATGTCGTGCCAATCCAACAAAAGCCCTTATTTAATTTCCTTATTTGTATCTAATTGGGTTTCTTACCATTGTATTTCTATTGACAAAGGTCTATTGAACAAATAGAATTTGTAGCTAGATAGGTCTCTTTATCGTCACTGCATATTAGGTATTTCGGTCTACACTTTGCTCAAATGATAGGGTTGCCCCCCCCCTTGCATGTACTTTCATATAAGATTTTTCTATTTAAATGCTAAAAAAAAAATAATATAACAATTTTGCTATTATGATTGGGGCCGTTCCTTTTTTAACCTTAGTGAAATTTAACCGATCTGTTTATTTTGGTATTTGAGTGTTTTTAATGGGTGATAAAATCTTTCTTTTGATGTCTTGCTAATTCAATGTTTTGCCAGGAGCGTTCGGTGTAATTCCATCGATTTTTGGATTTCGATCGTATCTAAGATCCTATTTTATCTGGGTTGCTAACTCAATGGTAGAGTACTCGGCTTTTAAGTGCGACTATGATCTTTTACACATTTGGATGAAGCAACAAATTCGTCCAGACTCTTGGTAGAGTCTAGAAGACCACGACTGATCCTCAAAGGTAATGAATGGAAAAAATAGCATGTCGTAATAAAATCAATTTCTTTTTTTTTTTTTTGAATAAAAAAATTCTGATTTTCTGGGTCTAGTGAATAAATGGATAGAGCTTGGCTCTAATTCTGGTAAAATAAAAAGCAACGAGCTTAACTTCTTAATTGAAATGATTTCCCGATCTAATTAGACGTTAAAAATAGATTAGTGCCTAATGCGGGGAAAGGTTGGGTTTTCCTATCGGTGGACCCTTTCATTTTTTTTTTGGAATCCTAATTATTCTTGATTATGGATTGAAAAGGAATATTATGAATTGAATGTGTAAAAGAAGCAGTATATTGATAAAGAGACTGTATTCCAAAGTCAAAAGAGCGATTGGCCTGCAAAAATAAAAGATTTGTTCTTTTTTGTGATTAGAACAAACATAAACTAATTAGATAGAAAAGGAGCAGAAAAAGATCTATGGATTAGACTCCTTTTCTTTTCAGGGTTTGTTTTAAAAAATGGAACACCCTGTTCTGACCATATTGCACTATGTATGATCATTTGATAAATCGAGAAATGCTTTTTTTCTCTGATTCAAGTAGAAAATGGCAAAATTAGAAGGGTATTCAGAAAAACAGAAATCTCATCAACAATACTTCGTTTACCCACTTCTCTTTCAGGAATATATTTATGCATTTGCCCACGATTATGTATTAAATGGTTCCGAACCTGTGGAAATTTTTGGTTGTAATAACAAGAAATTTAGTTCACTACTTGTGAAACGTTTAATTATTCGAATGTATCAGCAGAATTTTTGGATTAATTCGATTAATCATCCTAACCAAGATCGATTGTTGGATCACCGCAATCATTTTTATTCGGAGTTTTATTCTCAGATTCTATCTGAGGGGTTTGCAATCGTTGTAGAAATCCCATTCTCGCTAGGACAACTATCTTGTCCGGAAGAAAAAGAAATACCAAAGTTTCAAAATTTACGATCTATTCATTCCATATTTCCCTTTTTAGAAGACAAATTTTTGCATTTACATTATCTATCACATATAGAAATACCCTATCCTATCCATTTTGAAATCTTGGTTCAACTCCTTGAATACCGGATCCAAGATGTTCCATCTTTGCATTTATTGCGATTCTTTCTCAACTATTATTCGAATTGGAATAGTCTTATTACTTCAATGAAATCCATTTTTCTTTTTTCAAAAGAAAATAAAAGACTATCTCGATTCCTATATAACTCTTATGTATCGGAATATGAATTTTTCTTGTTGTTTCTTCGTAAACAATCTTCTTGCTTACGATTAACATCTTCTGGAACCTTT